AACAAAAAAAAGACCCAAATACTGATTGAAACGGATATGGAATATAAAGTTTTAAACTTCTCTCTCATTCAATATTATTTAAAGATATGAAAGAGTCAAAATGCGAAAGCTCTTCTTTGTGGTTAAATGCCAAAAAATCAAGTTAGCTCATACGTCTTTATGTTGTGTTGATCGGTACAGGCCTCTTGAATCTTCTAGATTACCTATCTTTATTGTCTTTTTTATTTGGTATTTGTATGGAATGGGAATGCGGATTTCTTTTTGTTTTCTTTATTATTGATAGGAATTCTCTTGTTAAGACCCTACTTAACTAATCAATTGAAACCTCAGATTCATATGAGAACCACGATAATTCAATGAAACCTTCAAAGTCCAAAGTTCACTGAGTGAGAACCATTGGATCATCACTTATTCAATCAAAAAAAAAGCTATAATGACTAAAAACATAAAATACAAAGAAGCGCTTGTCCTTTGATCCAAATAAGAGTTTAAAAGCAGAAAAATATTTTGATTTATTAAAGTTTATAAGATAGAACGGAAAGAAGTCCGGCTACGAGGTCTGAGTATTAAGTATGAATCATAGTTTGAATACTTTGTGATCTATTTGATCTATTTCGTGCTCCAGATACTCGAATGAATATCCGACGAAGTAAAACCATCTTGATAAAGATGACAGACCCCATTCTCTGTACTATCCATAGGGTCAATTCTAACAAGTCACACACTCATATTCCGGAAATATACAATGCAGAAAAAAAATTTCGCGGTCGAACTACCAAAGGAGAATAGGCTAAAATTTTTAGACCTACATACTTTATTTTTTTGTATCGAACTAAAAGCTAGGACTTCAAGATTCTTCTCAGTCTAATTCACTGAAATTCCATCCAGTAGAACAGAAGAATTATAAATCTCCAAAATAATAGATAGGAATACCGCAAATAGAGCCATTGCAACACCCATCAAAGGGGTCGTTCCCCATCCAGGAGCTACTTTACCATATTCGGAATTCAATGGTTTCAATAACTTCCCTACAGTAGTGCTTCTTGGACCAGATCTAGAACTATCCTCAACAGTTTGTGTGGCCATAAATCTTATTTTGTATTCATTACGATCTGTTGACTTTGTATACCATTCCGTTGTAAATAAACGATCTTAGCATAGATCCATTGTGGTCTTTCAATTCTATAATAATGGAAACAGCAACCCTAGTCGCCATCTTTATATCTGGGTTACTTGTAAGTTTTACTGGGTATGCTCTATATACTGCCTTTGGGCAACCCTCTCAACAACTAAGAGATCCATTCGAGGAACACGGGGACTAGTTGACGTAATCAGCCTCCAAATATTTGGAGGCTGATTACGTCAATGAAGATAATGAAAAATTATTTCATTTTTTAGTTGAAATTTTAGGCGGTTCCCGAAAAAAAATAGCGAAAAAAATTATCCCTAAAGTCGATACTAAGAGAAATGTATAAACCAATGCTTCCATAAATTTGATCGTGGTTTACAATTATAGCTTTCATACCTGTTTTGTTTACTTATGATATGAGTATCCCTCCGGATAAAGAAAGAAAAAGAATCAAAGAAACGGCAGCGATTTAAATCAAGATTCCTACAGTACCCTACCTATTAAATAAAATCGCAAACAGAAACTAGAAGAAAACAGCAATGTTGCATCAGACTGCTTGTCTTTTTGTAGTTGGATCTCCAAGCTTTTGGAATGCCCCAAATTCCACTTGAGCATCCAAATCTGGATCAATACCAGCAAAAACATCTCTGAAGAGGGTTCGAGCACCATGCCAAATGTGTCCAAAGAAGAAAAGTAGAGCAAACGAAGCATGCCCAAAAGTAAACCAACCTCTTGGACTGCTACGAAAAACACCATCGGATTTCAAAGTAGCACGATCTAATTCAAAAATCTCACCCAATTGAGCCCGTCTAGCATATTTTTTCACAGTTGCGGGATCACTATAACTCACTCCATTGAGTTCACCACCATAAAACTCAACAGTTACACCTACTTGTTCGACACTATATTTAGATTCTGCCCTTCTAAACGGGACGTCGGCTCTAACAATTCCATCTCCGTCTACCAAAACAACCGGAAATGTTTCAAAAAAAGTAGGCATACGGCGTACGAAAAGTTCACGCCCTTCTTTATTTCTAAAGACGGGGTGTCCTAACCATCCAACAGCTATTCCATCCCCATTGTCCATTGAACCCGCTCGGAATAACCCCCCTTTTGCTGGATTATTACCAATATAATCATAAAAAGCTAATTTTTCAGGAATTTTAGACCAAGCTTCTGATACACTTTGATTTTCAGCTAGTCCAGCACTAACTCTTCGATATATTTCTTGTTGAAAGTATCCCTGATCCCATTGATAACGAGTAGGACCAAATAATTCGATGGGAGTAGTTGCAGAACCATACCACATAGTTCCAGCAACAACAAAAGCTGCAAAAAAGACAGCAGCAATACTACTGGAAAGGACGGTTTCAATATTTCCCATACGTAATCCTTTGTATAGACGTTGAGGCGGACGAACACTAAGATGGAATAAGCCCGCTAATATACCCAACGTCCCTGCTGCAATATGATGAGAGGCTATTCCTCCCGGAACAAAAGGGTCAAAACCCTCCACGCCCCACGCCGGATTTACGGGTTGGACCTTTCCGGTTAGTCCATAAGGGTCGGATACCCATATTCCAGGACCATATAATCCTGTTACATGAAATGCGCCAAAACCAAAGCAAGCTACTCCTGAAAGAAATAAATGAATTCCAAAAATCTTGGGCAAATCCAAAGAAGGTTTTCCTGTACGTTCATCACAAAAAATTGCTAGATCCCAATATACCCAATGCCAAATAGCTGCCAAGAAGCACAAGCCAGAAAACACGATATGTGCTCCAGCTACCCCTTCGTAACTCCAAAGACCCGGATTCGTTATAGTCCCTCCTGTAATATTCCAACCGCCCCATGAATTGGTTATTCCTAAACGAGTCATGAAAGGTATAACGAACATACCTTGTCTCCACATTGGATCAAGAACAGGGTCGGAGGGATCAAAAACTGCTAATTCATATAGAGCCATCGAACCGGCCCAACCAGCAACCAGAGCAGTATGCATTATATGAACAGAAAGCAAACGACCGGGATCATTCAATACAACAGTATGAACACGATACCAAGGCAAACCCATGGAAATACCCCTTTATCAACGAAAAATAAACACTATGTAACTTTATTGCATTGGAAAAAACTATGTTACGGACCCCCCCTTTTTAAGTAATTATTTCGGAGAAAGGATTAATATTTGTTCTATTCTGTTAGTAATAATGGAACAATTCGATTCATAGGAAAAAAGGGAAGCGGATCTATTCTATATCCGATAAGTACCAATACGCAATGGGGGTGAATCCCATTTTATATGAACCAAGATAGCTATTGTTGTTCATCATTCAGAAGCCCGTTCGTAAAAAATTTCCTTTATTCATTCTCTCTTACTTTACTTTTATTTTATATTTTATTTTAGCTTATTCAACTTATGTATTAAATATGATTAATTTAAATATGATTAATAAAGTAGGAAAAAAGGATAATATTATTAAAAAATGAAACCCCAGTCTTACGTTTCCACATCAAAGTGAAATAGAGAACTTCATTCTCTTTTTTTTCATTTCATGCCTATTGGCGTTCCAAAAGTACCTTTTCGAAGTCCTGGAGAAGGAGATACATCTTGGGTTGACATATAGTGCGACTTGTCAGATATATTGGGCTATATGGGATTTCCCCATTTTCTCCCTCGATCGAGATATCCTCTGTTTCGCCCAAAAAGATTGATTGAATTATCAAAAATTTGTAACGCGAAGCGCAAAAAATAAAGTGGAATTAAATGCAGGGAGTATTTAGATTGATATTAGATTATCAAATTTTTTTTATGGTTTACGTGATCGGACTAATAAAATTAAGTATCCAGGCTCCGTTTAGCAAAAACCCAATTGATAATTAATATATAATATTTTTATAATTACTACTTATATGATATGCAAAATTATGATAAAAAATTCTATTAAAAAATACAAAAAATTGAAACAGGGTGATCTAAAACTGTTGATCAAATCAAATAATATAATTAAAAATTTGTTGACTATTTGACAGAAGACATGTGAAAGAAATGAATTGAAAAAAAAGAAGGAGTAGTAAAAAAAAGACGCGGTATTTGGTTCATTTGTCCTATATGTGCAAATCAAAATCGGGCAAATTTTTCCTTTTACTCGGGGTAGAGCATAAACCTAAAAAATGGAATAAAAAAAGGAAGAAGCCCGTTCAGGAACAAGAAAAAACCATCGCCATTTCAACTGAATCTCGATGAAAAAAAAAATATCAATGAATCAAGTTAGTCTGACAGGTTTAATCAATCGTTTTATTATAGGATTATAATATCTAATAAAAGGGGCCAAAACTTATTTTTTCTTTTACTTTTAAAAAGGGAGCAAGCCCCTCTCTTATAAGTTAGAAAGAAAGGCCTTCTATGAAAAAAAGGGGGGGTTGGAATCGACACATTGATTTTTTCACAATTTTTGTTGAACCGTATGCATCAAAAGGTGCCTGTACGGCTCCTAAGGAATAAAATTTTATCCTAATCAACCGACTTTATCGAGAAAGATTATTTTTTTTAGGCCAAGAGGTTGATACCGAAATCTCGAATCAACTTATTAGTCTTATGATATATCTCAGTATAGAAAAGGATACCAAAGATCTTTATTTGTTTATAAACTCTCCTGGTGGATGGGTAATATCTGGAATGGCTATTTATGATACTATGCAATTTGTGCGACCCGATGTACAGACAATATGCATGGGATTGGCCGCTTCAATAGCATCCTTTATCCTAGTCGGAGGGGCAATTACCAAACGTATAGCATTCCCTCACGCTTGGCGCCAATGAGTTTTTTTATTTTCGAAAAAAAAGAATACTATGCCTTCGCCATCGGAAATATGAATTAGTTAAGTAATAATAGCATGGCACTTCGAATTCGATATGAAATTTTTTAGATTAAAAAAAATTAGATTATATATTGAAAGAGTAGTATGAGATAAGGAAGGGGTTTTTCAAATGATATCTTACCTATTGGGGCACATCTCAGCGTCACAAACTTTGTTTTCACACCGGAAGCTTATTTACAAAATTTATATTAAAAAAAAAGACACTTTGGGATTGCTGAATCATAGACGAATCAAAAAAATGATATATAAAGCAACGGAACCATCATAGTATTTTTTTAACTCCTACAAAAAAGAAGGATGGTAATTGGATCATTTATGGATCTGCGTATAATACAACCTATATTTTGTTTTCTTTCGCCGAAAGGAAAGGTCAAAAACGTAAATTCCATTGTGGAGCCGTATGCACAAAAAAAGCCTGTACGGTTATTCAATTTTCTCTGTTTTTTTGGTTATCTCGCCTCATTCTGCGAAATAGAAGAACCCTTTCTATTATATCATCAGGGTAATGATTCATCAACCCGCTAGTTCGTTTTATGAGGCACAAACGGGAGAATTTATCTTGGAAGCGGAAGAACTACTAAAACTTCGCGAAACCATCACAAGGGTTTATGTACAAAGAACGGGCAAACCTATATGGGTTGTATCCGAAGACATGGAAAGGGATGTTTTTATGTCAGCAACAGAAGCCCAAGCTCATGGAATTGTTGATCTTGTAGCGGTTCAATAAAAAATAGGAGCGATTTCGTGCAAATCTACAATTGCTAATTTTATATCTTTTTAGATTAAAGGTTTAGTTTCATATTCAATATATATATATATTTTTTTATATTGAAGAGAAGTAATTCAGAATTAGCCGGTTAGAACTAATCTAAACCAGCCCATTATTTATATGATTCCGTATGCCAACCATTAAACAACTTATTAGAAATACAAGACAGCCAATCCGAAATGTCACGAAATCCCCAGCGCTTCGGGGATGCCCTCAGCGACGAGGAACATGTACTCGGGTGTATGTGCGACTCGTTTAGATCATAGACTGAGACACAAAAAGGAAATTCTTTTTGAAATATCAAGGATCAGTACCTGTGAATAAAATAGAATGGAGGAACTCGATTCATTATTTAAAAAAGATAGATTGTTCATACCTTCTATTGTGTCTGAAACTTATGGTTTACATTGGTGCAAATCCAATCAACTCCATTTTTTAGAAAACCCCCAATGATAACAAATGGTTATCCATTAAGCGGGGGAAATTCCATTTTTTATTAAAAAGATTCCACTCTTGAAAGAAAAGAACGGACTAACAGGGTAAACGACCAAATCAATTTTAAAAATGAAATACCGTTACTGTATAAAGTGGATCTTATTGTGAAAGACCTATTACTGGAATATTCATGGGGTAGAGCCAAAGAATGGGAATTGTACAAGTTACCAATAGTATTGATTAATTAAAAGAAGGAGCTCCGGTGTATAGAGAGGACCTCACCGTTTTAGAAGTAACCATAAAAACGATGGAACCCACTATTTATCCATTTCTATTTACTACTTTTTGTAGTTCTTCTATTTTTTGATATCAAGTATCAAGGCAATTTCTCCTTTCAAAGCAAAGGAAAATACCTAGCAAAAAATAGTGGTGGGGAAGGTTAGAGTAGCAAAAGCCATTGGAATTTTTTTTTATACATTGGAATAATTCGTTTGGTTATTAATGACTAGTAAAGGGGAAAAGAATAACTAAAAAAAGAATTAGTTATTCATCAAAGTTTGATTTATTCAATGACTAGAATTAAACGCGGATATATAGCTCGGAGGCGTAGAACAAAACTTCGTTTATTTGCATCAAGCTTTCGAGGGGCTCATTCACGACTTACACGAACTATGACTCAACAGCGAATAAGAGCTTTAGTTTCGGCTCATCGGGATAGGGGTAAAAGAAAAAGAGATTTTCGTCGTTTATGGATCACTCGAATAAATGCCGTAATTCACGAAACGGAGGTATTCTATAGTTATAATCGATTCATACACAATCTGTACAAGAAGCAATTACTTCTTAATCGGAAAATACTTGCACAAATAGCTCTATTAAATAGGAGTTGTCTTTATACGATTTCGAATGAGATCAAAAAATAAGAGGATTGGAAGAAATCCACTAAAATATTTGAAATAGAGTTCTAAGGAGACTGAGCTCGGGGAAGGTAGAGTAGAAATTAGTATTATAAAAAAAGTCGTCAAAACAAAACGAGGGTATATAGTCGCTAAAAAAAGAGTTATTCTTTTTCTTTTAGACGATTCTTTTCTTTTTTTTTTTTTATGTCAGATACAGACGTAACAATCAAATTTTGATTCTTGGTTGGATTTTTCGAACAAAATATTAATCTCTTTTTTAATTTCTTCCGATTGGAATTGTTATTCATAAGTCTATTTTTTTCTGGTTCTAAGGCTAGTAGTTCTAGGGGTCGACTCACTTCTTTCAAATTGTTTCTGATTATTAAGAAAAGGTAACAAAGATAAAATACGAGCTTGTTTTATAGCAATAGTAATTAATCGTTGTTGTTTTAAAGTCACTCTATTCACCCGTCTAGATAATATTTTTCCTTGTTCACTAATAAATCGACTAATTAAACTCATGTTTCGATAATCAATTCGATCCCCCGATTGGATCGGGGGCAAACGCCTACGAAAAGATCGCTTGGATTTAGTAAAAGGTCGCTTAGATTTATTCATAATTTTTTTATTCCTTATCTCTAAAATCCTATTTTGATCGGATCAAAAAAAAACGATTTCTATTTCTATTATAGGATAGAGTTTCTATATAGAATTAAGAATATAGGATTAGATTTCTTTCTATTGATTTGTTTTTTTTATATTTAATATTTATATATATGTAATAATATAGAGATACTATCATTATTCCTGTTCTTAAAATAAAAGTTGACATACAAGCACTCAATTTGATCTATTTCTTGATTTCCCCGTGAATTGTATGTTTATAACAATAGGGACAGAATTTTCTCAATTCCAATCGACTAGGGGTGTTATGCCGATTCTTTTGAGTAATATATCTGGAAATTCCCGCTGATTCTTTCTTAATATCATTTCGAACACAACTGGTACATTCCAAAATAATTGTTACTCGAACATCTTTACCCTTGGCCATGAAACCTCCTTTGGATTTATGATTCACCCCAACCTTCTATTTTCATTTTAGGATCCAGAAAGAACACGAACCAAAAAAATAGAAGCTGTTAACTAAAAAAATTTCTGAAATATTTCGTTGCAATGAATATTAATTAGTAATTAAATAAAAATAAAATAATAAGCAATATAATGATTTTTTGAAAACTATATTTAAAATCTTTGTACAGTATTTTTTTTAAGTATCTCATAGGATACTCTTTCCCTAGCAACACTTTTTTTTTCGTTCTATTACTTATTTAATTGGATCCTGAACCCTCGTTTTTATGACCTTTCGTCCCCCCCCCTTTTTTTCTAATTCATTCTAAAAAAATAATTAGAAAAAAGGGGGGGAATTAGTCCCCGATCGTTGATCGTATCTCTAAATTTTTTCACCCTTTCTGATGTTAATAACTAGAATTAAAAAAAGGGAAATGTTAATGCATCTGGAAATAAACGATTAATCTCTATTAATAAACCTGCTAATGAACCGAACCATAGAGTACTTAGTACCGGTGCTACGGAAAGATATGTTTTTAGATCTCGCATTTGAAATCCTCCTTCTTTCTTCTTTATTGTATTACATTATATATAGTAATATATATAACTACAGATGTACATGTAGTTAAGAAGTTCTTGTATTTGTATATATAACCCCCCCATTTTCAAAATTAGAATTTAAATATTGTCTACTAGAACGATCTTATAGATTCCATTTTCAAATGGAAACGCCTATTTATGTAAAATTGAAATTGAGAGAATTCTCGTAAAAAAAAACGTAATTTTTTTAATTATATATATGTTTGTTATCTGATATGAGACAAAAAAAAGAAGGATATGGAAAACAAGACAGGAATTCTATACAATGACACTGTAACCCAATTGAAAGGGATGTAGCGCAGCTTGGTAGCGCGTTTGTTTTGGGTACAAAATGTCACGGGTTCAAATCCTGTCATCCCTACCTATTACTGCTCAGAAGAGCAGTAACGAGGGATCTATTTTAGATCTATCTTTTTTTAATAAAATTGGACATACATATAATTATGAAATTTATGATATACTATGATATAGTATATACGTACAAAATCGATTCGGGTTAAAGAATGTCCTCTTTCTAGCCTTTTCGTTTTTTAGAAAAAACAAGAAAAGCGCTCTTAGTTCAGTTCGGTAGAACGTGGGTCTCCAAAACCCAATGTCGTAGGTTCAAATCCTACAGAGCGTGATTTCACTCTTGTTTATTAGATTGTGTCAAAATTCCACTGTTCGCAAATAATTGAGCAGCAATCTGAATTAGACCTCCCGCATATGAAAGCAAGAAGGAGGTCAGTCAAAAAAAGAGATGTTAATTAATCAAAAGTCCAACTGATCACCACGTCTGTATTGTAAATAAGCAGTTACGAATAATCCAGCCAAAGTAATAGGAATTAGACCTAAGACGATTCCAAATAAAGAAACTTCAATCATTTCAATTTTCTTTTGTTTTCATTTTTGAAAGGGAGAAAAGAGAGGTACTATCTATTCCTAGCTCTTAATCTGTATTGCCGATGAATCTCAATGACCAAAATTGGGTAATTAACACGGTAAGGAACTATCGAACATATGAAATACCATAGAAATCCTTTTTTATAAAAAAATCTTCATTCAATTAATTTCAAATAAGTCGTATTTTGCTTAGACCAATAAATAGAACTGAGGTTATAGTTAAAGCTGCTAGTAGAAAACCGAAATAACTAGTTATAGTAGGCATGAAGGGACTCAATAAAATATGTTTTTTTATACATATGTTTCTAAAGTACTTCCCTAAGTTTCAATTAAAAA